AAAAATCCAATTTTCTTTTTCAATGGGTTTAGATGATCTAGTTCTTAATATTATTACTTTACTTAACTGACAGATTCCACAATAAATCTCTTGATTCGGAATTAGGGACTCATGTCCCATTCCCATCTGATGAATCCATTTTCTTTTCCACTTCTGTATCTTGCTCTATCTTGTTTTTTAGTATTATCTAAAATAACCGATGAATTAGGAATTTTCCATAACTTAAACTTAGGTAAGTGCTTTACCAACATATGTAGTGTAGTAAAAAAAAAATGGAATTTAACCCCCTCATGCTTACTATAACTAGTTATTTCGGTTTTCTACTGGCTGCTTTAACTATAACCCCAGCTCTATTTATTGGCTTGAACAAGATACGTCTTATTTGAATTGAATTAATAAGTAAGAAAATAAGAATCTTTCTTTTGGATTCCTGATATTATAGGACCTTTTTCCACGCTAATTACCAATTCTTTTTTTGGTCATTGAGATTCGTGGATAATTTAGACTATTATTTAGAGATAGATCGTACCTCTTTTTTTATCCCCTCGAACAAATCGAAATGATTGAAGTTTTTCTATTTGGAATCGTCTTAGGCCTAATTCCTATTACTTTAGCGGGATTATTCGTGACTGCGTATTTGCAATACAGGCGTGGGGATCAGTTGGATCTTTGATTGAGTAATATTTATTTTTTGATTGACCTCCTCCAGACTAGAGAGGAGGTCAAATTGAAGTTGTAATTCGACTTTGTTTTTTTTTTTAAGTTATTTTACTCTGTTTCGACATAAGATAGATGGAACACGCTCTGTAGGATTTGAACCTACGACATCGGGTTTTGGAGACCCGCGTTCTACCAAACTGAACTAAGAGCGCTTTCAAAAAGAAAATCCTTTTCTACTCCTAATGTGTCTCACGTACGTATAGTATCCACAAATTCAAGTTATATACACTTTAATTGATCTCCCCGTTACAGTCCATAAAGAAGAGAGAAGTAATAGGTAGGGATGACAGGATTTGAACCTGTGACATTTTGTACCCAAAACAAACGCGCTACCAAGCTGCGCTACATCCCTCTTCCAAATTGTTGTACAATGCCATTGTACACAATTCCTTTCTAGTTTTCCACATCGTAATTTTCTTCTATTTCTCTAAATTTTCTTCTATTTCTCTCTCTATATAGAACTTTCTTGTCATTTCTTGTTTTTGGTCTCATATAATCAAGGAAGGGCATATATCTAAAATTCAGTTGAATTTCACCTATAAAAGAAAGATTCCTATTCCTTAGTAATGGATAGGAAGAAAGGGTCATTTTTTTCTTTTTTAGGGATAGGAAAATCTCGTCTATACGGTTCATTCTATATATATAGAATATTAATTTTGTTTTTTTAGTTAGGAATTTCGCCTAAATAAAGAAATACAAAGGATTTTGGGCAAGAGTATCTGATCATATATGTATTCCAATAAGGAAGGAGGATTTTCAATGCGGGATATAAAAACATATCTCTCTGTAGCACCCGTGCTAAGTACTCTATGGTTTGGGGCTTTAGCAGGTTTATTGATAGAAATTAATCGTTTATTCCCAGATGCTTTGTCATTCCCTTTTTTTTAATTCTAGTTATTTCTATACGAGAGATAGAATTCTTCCCTTTTTTAGTATACGAAGCAAAAAGAAAGAAAAGATGGATTGGGTTGAACCTCAGAGTCATTAAAAATTTGGGAAATCTCATTTTTGAAGAAAACATAAATTTAATTAAAAGTGGTATCCAAGCTAAGTTAGGCCTCACAAATTCGAGCATAGAAAGAGCCAGACTTGCTACTTAAATGAAAGGATTTCAAAGCAAAATTCTTGCTAATTCGACAAGGATTGTATTCTTTAATTATTTCTCCATTTTTTATTCTATTGGATTTTATTCTTCTTTTTCGGATCCAATATAGAAGAATAAAAGAACAGGTATAAGAATTAAGTTAAGTCGATCCAAAAAGGAAAGGAGGTTCATGGCCAAGGGCAAAGATGTTAGAATCAGAGTGATTTTGGAATGTATCAGTTGTGTTCGAAAGGGTACCAATAAGGAATCGACGGGGATTTCTAGATATAGTACTCAAAAGAATCGACACAATACACCCGGACAATTAGAATTAAGAAAATTTTGTCGTTATTGCCGCAAGCATACGACTCATAATGAAATAAAGAAATAGGAGCATCGTTTTTTTGATTTTTCTAAAGAATAGAAAGAGTAAGAATTTCTTATTTAATAGATAGAACATAGATAGAATACAAAATACAAATTCACTTTAGGTAGATATTATTTCATATGTATAGAGGTTTTTATTTTTTATATATAGTATATGAATCAAATACTATATGGACCAAAGAAAGACTGCTTCTTCTGGATCCAAAATTAATAAAATAAAGAAATCCATTTTTTTTTTTTGAATTTTTAAATAAGGAATAAATCATGTATATATCTAAACAACCTTTTCGTAAATCTAAGCAACCTTTTCGTAAATCCAAACAAACTTTTCCTAAATCCAAGCAACCTTTTCGTAAATTTAAACAACCTTTTCGTAAATCCAAACAAACTTTTCGTAGGCGTTCCCGAATTGGTCCGGGGGATCGAATTGATTATAGAAACATGAGCTTAATTAATCGATTTATTAGTGAACAAGGAAAAATATTATCCAGACGAATAAATCGATTAACCTTGAAACAACAACGATTAATTACTCTTGCTATAAAACAGGCTCGTATTTTATCTTTCTTACCATTTCGTAACTATGAAAATGAGAAGCAATTTCAAGCCCAGTCAATTTCAATAATTACTGGTCCTAGACACAGAAAAAATAGACATATTCCTCAATTAACACAAAAGTTCAATTCCAATCGAAATTTAAGAAACTCCAACCAGAATTTAAGAAACAACAATCGGAGCTTAAGTTCCGATTGTTGATGTTTTATTCGAAAGGGTCAGACTCATATATAAATAAAGTAATCCAGTTTAGATTCTTTTGTTTGTTATAAGAAAAGAAAGAAAAATGGGAAAAAAGAAATAGTTTTTTATTTATTGCAACATGCTCGTTGATTCCTACCACTTAATCTTAATTTATTGTATCTTCCCGGAGTTCCCTCTCCGGGAATTCGGTTTTAATTATTCCTGTATATTTATATTACTTTTTTGTCCCTTTAATTGATGGTCTTTATTTTATTGGAAATCGTGTAAAGATTATTTGGATTTAATACAGCTACTTGCGCAAGCATTTTACGATTAAGAATCAATTCCTTTTTGTACAGATTGTGTATTAATTTACTATAACTATCGAATACTTTATATATCCGTGTTGCTGCGTTTATCCGAGTGATCCACAAACGACGAAAATCCCTCTTTTGCCTGCCTCTATCTCGATGAGAAGAAACAAAAGCTCTTCTTACTTGTTGAGTAATCATTCGATTAAGTCTTAAATGAGCCCCTCTAAAGTTTGAGGCAAATGAACGCATTTTTGTTCGTCGTCTCCGAGCTATATATCCTCGCGGAACTCTGGTCATTGAATCAAATTAACCTTAATGAATAACTAATGATTTCTCTTCTTTTAACCGTTCTTTTTCCTATTAATAACAAAACGGATTATTCCGATATATAAAATATGAATTCCAATGGCTTTTGCTACTATAACCTTCCCAACCACGATTTTTTATTCTATCCCCTTCAGTTATTTCGCATAGAAATAACAAATTCTAACGATACTAAAAAAACAGTGGGTTCCATCGTTTCTATGGTTCTCTTTTAAACGGTGAGGCCCTCTCTATACACCGGAGCCCTTTCTTTCATCAAAAGGTATTGTGAACTTGTATAGTTCACAGTCTTTGGCTCTACCTATCCATTATAGAGTAAATCGCTCTTTTCACAATAAATAAGAGTTATTCATACAGTGACGGTATTTAATTATGAAAGTTGGCTAAGTAGCTGACCCTTTAGTCCGTTCTTTTAAGATAAAAGACCATAAGCCTTTTTTTTCTTTTTATTACTATTTCCTCCGCTTAATCGGTAACCATTTACTACCAATGGGGGAATTGCTTCTTCCAATCTAGATGATTGGATTTGCACCAAAGGAAACCATAAATTCCATATACCGTAGAAATCTAGGAGAGAGAAGCTCTATCCTATTCATTGGTACCGATCATGGATATTTCCAAAATTTTCTTATTTATTTGAACTCATGATCTCAACGAGTCGCACATACACCCTAGCACATGTTCCTCGACGCTGAGGACATCCCTTAAGCGCGGGCGTTTTTCTAGCATTTCGTATTGGCTGTCTTGCATTTCTAATAAGTTGTTTAACCGTTGGCATGTCGTATGTATATACAAAAAATGGATTGGTTTAGATCGATCTTAACCTGATGATTCATCATCATGAAGTATTTCTATTTTCTATAAAATCGCATAAAACCCGAATTTAGGTTTGAAATAAATTTACAAGAAATTCAGCCACTACCAATCCTTAAACATTTCTGGAAACCATACTGGATCAGTATCGAAGTGCTCGTCAATCATTTCATCCCCTACAATATCGACAAGTCCATAAGCTTTGGCTTCGTCTGCTGACATAAAAACATCCCTTTCCATGTCTTCGGATACAACCCAAAAAGGTTTGCCTGTTCTTAGTGCATAAACCCTTGTGATCATTTCGCGAACTTTGTGTAATTCTTCCACTTCTAGTAAAAATTCTGGTGTCCTTGCCCGATAATAAGCACTAGCCGGTTGGTGAAGCATAATTCTAGCGTGAGGGAATGCTATACGTTTAGTGGGTTCTCCTCCAAGCAAAATGAAGGAGGCCATGGACGCGGCTATTCCGAGGCATATTGTATATATATCTGGTGTCACCGTTTGCATTGTATCAAAAATTGCCATTCCTGAGATTAACCACCCGCCGGGGGAGTTTATAAACAAAAAAATATCACTAATTCCATCTTCTATACTGAGATATACCATGAGACCTGTAATATGATTCGTGATCTCGCAACGAATCTCTTGACCTAAAAAAAGTGTCCTTTCTCTATACATAACATTGTATAAGTCAACCCAAGTCGCTTCTTCATCTCCGGGAATCCGGTAAGGTACTTTTGGAACACCGATGGGCATATTAGATTAATATTATTAGATTTAAGTAAGAAAACTACACTTTAATATGGAAACTTAAGAATGGAAGAGAAAGAAAGAATCCGCAGTTTATTATCTTCATTTTTTTCTTATTCTATAAGAATACTATAGATTCTATTAATACATGGATTGAAATGATATATAGATTGAAAAATTATACATATAAGGAAGGTAAGACAGAAGGAATCCGTGATTCGAATGATAAACAAAGAGGGATTAGGGATCTATTCTTCGTTTTTCGAAATAGCCCAAGCTACCCATTGCATATTGGCACTTATCGAGTATAGAATAGATCTGCTTCTCTTTCTTCTTACAAACAGAATTGGCTTCTTATTTTTCATTTTAATGGAATGAAATAAATATTAACGCTTTCGGACACAGAATCCCCTAGAAGGGTTAGGTAAATAGGATATGGATAGTCTTTTCCAATGCGATAAAATAAAACGACATCGTGTCTATTTTTCTTTGCTAAAGGGGTATTTCCATGGGTTTGCCTTGGTATCGTGTTCATACTGTCGTATTGAATGATCCGGGTCGATTGCTTTCGGTGCATATAATGCATACAGCTTTAGTTTCGGGTTGGGCTGGCTCGATGGCTTTATACGAATTAGCGGTTTTTGATCCCTCTGATCCTGTTCTGGATCCAATGTGGAGACAAGGTATGTTCGTTATCCCCTTCATGACTCGTTTAGGAATAACCAATTCGTGGGGTGGTTGGAGTATTTCAGGAGGAACTATAACGAATCCGGGTATTTGGAGTTATGAAGGTGTGGCAGGTGCGCATATTGTGTTTTCTGGTTTGTGTTTCTTGGCAGCTATCTGGCATTGGGTATATTGGGACCTAGAAATATTCTGTGATGAGCGGACGGGAAAACCTTCTTTGGATTTGCCCAAGATCTTTGGAATTCATTTATTTCTTGCAGGGGTGGCTTGTTTTGGCTTTGGTGCATTTCATGTAACCGGTTTGTATGGTCCTGGGATATGGGTGTCCGATCCTTATGGACTAACAGGAAAAGTACAAGCTGTAAATCCTGCCTGGGGTGCAGAAGGTTTTGATCCTTTCGTTCCGGGAGGAATAGCTTCGCATCATATTGCTGCGGGTACACTGGGCATATTAGCGGGCCTATTCCATCTTAGTGTCCGTCCGCCTCAACGTCTATACAAAGGATTACGTATGGGCAATATTGAAACTGTACTTTCCAGTAGTATCGCTGCTGTTTTTTTTGCAGCTTTCGTAGTTGCCGGAACTATGTGGTATGGATCGGCAACTACCCCAATCGAATTATTTGGACCTACTCGTTATCAGTGGGATCAAGGATACTTTCAGCAAGAAATATATCGAAGAGTTAGCGATGGGTTAGCCGAAAATCTTAGTTTATCAGAAGCTTGGTCTAAAATTCCCGAAAAATTAGCTTTTTATGATTATATTGGTAATAATCCGGCAAAGGGGGGATTATTCAGAGCAGGCTCAATGGACAATGGGGATGGAATAGCTGTTGGATGGTTAGGACATCCCATCTTTAGAGATAAAGAAGGGCGCGAGCTTTTTGTACGTCGTATGCCTACTTTTTTTGAAACATTTCCAGTTGTTTTGGTAGATGAAGAGGGAATTGTGAGAGCGGACGTTCCTTTTAGAAGAGCAGAATCCAAATATAGCGTTGAACAAGTAGGTGTAACGGTGGAGTTCTATGGTGGCGAACTTAATGGAGTAAGTTATTCTGATCCTGCTACTGTAAAAAAATATGCGAGGCGCGCCCAATTAGGAGAAATTTTTGAATTAGATCGAGCTACTTTGAAATCAGATGGTGTTTTTCGCAGCAGTCCAAGGGGTTGGTTCACTTTTGGTCATGCTACCTTTGCTTTGCTCTTCTTTTTCGGACACATTTGGCATGGCGCTCGAACCTTGTTCCGGGATGTTTTTGCTGGTATTGATCCAGACTTGGATGCTCAAGTGGAATTTGGAACATTCCAAAAAGTTGGGGATCCAACTACAAGGAGACAGACAATCTGATACCACATTGCTATGGTATCTTTCGCCTCTTTTTTTGACCTGTCTTTTCTTTGACTTTTTTTTTTATATGGGAAATGATACCAAATGACAAGTGAATAGGTGTGGAAGTTATAATTGTAAATAAACCACGATCGAATCTATGGAAGCTTTGGTTTATACGTTCCTTTTAGTTTCGACTTTAGGGATAATTTTTTTCGCTATCTTCTTCCGAGAACCGCCTAAGGTTCCGACTAAAAAATGAAATAATTTAATTGAAGTAAGAAGTCTCCCAGCTGGGAGACTTCTTACTTCAATTAGTCCCCATGTTCTTCGAATGGATCTCTTAATTGTTGAGAGGGTTGCCCAAACGCGGTATATAAGGCATACCCAGTAAAGCTTACAAGTAAACCAGATATGGAGATGGCGACTAAAGTTGCTGTTTCCATTTTTATAGAATTTCAAGATTACAATGGATCTATGATAAAGATCGTGTATTTACAACTACAACGGAATAGTATACAAAGTCAACACCAATGATTAAATAGAATTTATGGCTACACAAACCGTTGAAGATAGTTCTAGACCTAGACCAAAACGAACTGGGGCAGGTAGTTTATTGAAACCCTTGAATTCGGAATATGGGAAAGTAGCTCCGGGTTGGGGGACTACTCCTTTTATGGGGGTTGCAATGGCTTTATTCGCGATATTCCTATCTATCATTTTAGAAATTTATAATTCTTCTGTTTTACTGGACGGAATTTTAGTCAATTAGGTTTCTACTAATTAAAACTATGAAGTCATAGTTTTTTTCCATCCAAAAAGGGTCTTTCTGCTTTAAGCTCCACATTTCTAGACATTCTGGTAGTTCGACCGTGGATTTTTTTGTTTTGGTATCTCTGGAATATGAGTGTGTGACTTGTTCGAATTGATCCTATTGATAATACATGGAAAGGGCCTGTTCTCTCTATCAAGATGATTCTAATTCGTCGGATATTATTTATTCTAGTATCTGGAACACGAAATACATAGAGTGGATCAAGAAAAAAATGGAACTATGATTCATACTCACTATTTAGACCTCGCAACCAGACTGAAAAAAAAATTCAAGTAGTTCTTAATAAAAAACGAACTTTTCTTCTTTCCAATTTTGTTTTCCAAAAAAGACAACTTTTTTTTTCTCTCGATTTTGTCGAGTCATTACACCAATTCAATAAATGATCATCAAGCGGTTCTTATTCGAAGAACCCTTGCCTTTTGTTTAGCTTGAGACTCAATCATCGTGGTTCTAGTATGAATCTAAGGTTTTAATTGAACTGATTCATAGGATCGCAACAAGATAATTTCTATTAGAAAACCACTATAATTTTTTTTTACTAGTAAAAAAAAAAAAAATAGGGAAGAGAAAAGTCAAGAGGCCTCTCATGATCAACATAAGGGAAAGAAAGACAGATGAGCCAACTTGAGATTTTTTGGCATTATCATCACAAAGACGAAATTCTGGATTTTTCTTATTTAATATCTTCAAGGCAAATTGATACAATCTTGTGGCTTATGAAGTTTTGAACCTTTTTTTTTCTAATATCCGTTGAAAATTTGTGTGTTTCTGCTTGAGCCGTATGAGATGAAATTTTCATATACGGTTCTCGGAGGGGGAGTCGGGCTAGTTACCTATCTCAATAAAGTATATGATTGGTTTGAGGAACGTCTTGAGATTCAGGCAATTGCGGATGATATAACGAGTAAATATGTTCCTCCTCATGTGAACATATTTTATTGTTTAGGGGGAATTACACTTACTTGTTTTTTAGTACAAGTTGCTACCGGTTTTGCTATGACTTTTTACTACCGACCAACCGTTACAGAGGCTTTTTCCTCCGTTCAATATATAATGACGGAGGCCAACTTTGGTTGGTTAATCCGATCAGTTCATCGATGGTCAGCAAGTATGATGGTTCTAATGATGATCCTGCACGTATTTCGTGTGTATCTCACGGGTGGATTTAAAAAACCCCGTGAATTAACTTGGGTCACAGGTGTGGTTTTGGCTGTATTGACTGCATCATTTGGTGTAACTGGTTATTCTTTACCTTGGGATCAAATTGGTTATTGGGCAGTCAAAATTGTGACAGGTGTACCTGAAGCGATTCCGGTAATAGGATCCCCTTTAGTGGAGTTATTACGTGGAAGTGCTAGTGTGGGGCAATCCACTTTGACTCGTTTTTATAGTTTACATACCTTTGTACTTCCTCTGCTTACTGCTGTATTTATGTTAATGCACTTTTCAATGATACGTAAGCAAGGTATTTCTGGTCCTTTATAGAGAAGGCATATCATAGAAAATTTGAATTCTCAGATATCATATCGGGTAGGTTGTGGTATTTCATTGCTACAAACATGGGTTATTGTAAAATAAGACATGTCATTTGGATACTTCTCTTCAACTTTGAAGTATACAAATATCTTAAGTATTTTGATACAAATAGTTGAAGTTAATTTTACGAAAGAAAATAAGGCGGATTATGGGAGTGTGTGACTTGAATTATTGATTTGGCCATGCAGATAGAGAATTGGATCTGCCGCATTAGAATTCACGACCAAAGGTGTCTCCGCATCCAATCAATACGTAAGTCCCCTATCTAGGAAGGATAGGCTGGTTCATTCGAGGAGAATATTTTCTATGATCATACCCCAACCATGTCATCCATGAACAGGCTCCGTAAGATCCCGTAGAGTATAAATGGAATAAGTCATGTGATATGATCCAATTCTCTATTTATTACACTTACTTTTTATTTTTATTATAGTATGGAAATGCATTCATTTTCTTTGCATCGATTTCGATCCGCAATATTATCGGAGTAAAAGAAGGGATCTAAGGAAGAAAGTAGGCTAAACTTTTAAATTTATTATTAGTAACAAGTAAATACTTTGTTTGGACGTAAGAAACTTGCGATATTGAGGGGATAAACACCAACTAATCAAGAGACAATCCACAAAGCAATTGATCATGATCAAATTTGTAAGCCCACTTGGATATTGAGCATTTACGCATAAGCATAAGAATAGGATTTTTTTTTCAATGAGTAGTTATAGGCGGAACTTCGGAAAAGATAATCTGATAAAGCTTTTCTTATCTTGATTCATTGAGTCATTATATAACCTATTCTATTGTGGATCCTCCACGGTCTTATTTCTTTCATTCTTGCTCGAGCCGGATGATGAAAAATTCTCATGTCCGGTTCCTTTGGGGGATGGATCCTAAAGAATTCACCTATCCCAATAACAAAGAAACCTGATTTAAATGATCCTGTATTAAGAGCAAAATTAGCTAAAGGGATGGGACATAATTATTACGGGGAACCCGCATGGCCCAACGATCTTTTATACATTTTTCCAGTAGTAATTCTAGGTACTATTGCATGTAATGTAGGTTTAGCGGTTCTCGAGCCGTCAATGATTGGTGAACCGGCGGATCCGTTTGCAACTCCTCTGGAAATATTACCCGAGTGGTACTTCTTTCCCGTATTTCAAATACTTCGTACAGTACCCAATAAGTTATTGGGCGTTCTCTTAATGGTTTCTGTGCCAACAGGCTTATTAACAGTACCCTTTCTCGAGAATGTCAATAAATTCCAAAATCCATTTCGTCGCCCAGTAGCTACGACCGTTTTTTTAATCGGTACTGTAGTAGCTCTTTGGTTAGGTATTGGAGCAACATTACCCATTGATAAATCCTTAACTTTAGGTCTTTTTTAGGGATTTTTTTTCAGGTTGATTCATTCAACCGTGAAGTCCCTGCATGGGTATCTAGGAAATAGTTACTTCCAAGTCAATCTTCCCTAGATACCTAAAATCTATTTTATTATGATCCATTTCGCTAAAATTAAAATATAGATTGTGCCAAAGATGTAAAATTGTTTTCTTTTTTCTTTTTATTCTAATTCGAAAAAGAAAAAGAGGAAAAAATTGTAATGGATTTAAAGCGAGAACTTGTTCCTAGGTAAATCAATTGGGAGATGCTTCTCTAGAGTGGCCCATATAAGTTTTCCATCTTCCATACGAAAGCTGTCAATTCTCATAAGATCTTCTTCAGTCTTACTCAAAAGGTCCAATAGTGTATGTATATTGGCCCTTTTGAGACAATTATACGTTCTAGAAGGCAATTCTAATTGATCAATAAAAATACAATTTAATGGAATTCCTTTTTTGTTTTTCTTTAGATTAGTGAATCCTTTTTGAAAGGTTAAAAGAGGTGGAGTAAACCTGGTTTTATTTTCTTCGAAACTAGCCCCTTCTTCCTCTGCGTGTAGAAAAGGAAGAAATAAATCAATCAAATTACGAGAAGCTTCATAAAGCGCTTCTTTAGGGGTTAAACTCCCATTCGTCCATATTTCGAGAAAAAGTATCTCGTGTTTTTCATTTCCATTCCCACAAGAAAAAATACTATAATTCACATTTCGAACAGGCATGGATACAGCATCTATAGGATAACTTCCATCTTGAGAGTTCTTTCTGAGTTCCGTATGATATCCGCGATCTCTTTTGATCTGTAACTCAATACAGAAATCAATGGGGTCTCTCAAGTTAGCTATAGGTTGTGTCGTATCAACGATTTCTACGGAAGGTGGTAAGATTATATCTTGAGCGGTTATGTATCTAGGACCTTTGACGCAAATTAATGCGTCTCTAACTCCATAGAGATTACTTCTCAATACAATTTCTTTCAAATTTAGTAAAATTTCTTGTATGGATTCTTCAATACCTACTATTGTAGAATATTCGTGTGGCACGTTCCCAAATTTTGCGCGTGTGATACATGTTCCTTCTATTTCTCCAAGTAAAGCTCTTCGCAAGGCAATACCGACAGTATCCGCTTGACCTTTTCTAAGTGGGGACAGAATGAAACGACCATAATAAAGACGCTTACTATCTACTCTTGATTCAACACACTTCCACTGTAGTGTTTGGGTGGATCCTGTTACCTCCTCTCGAACCATAATAGATTAGTATTTATTTGATCATTGAATCGTTTATTTCTCTTGAAAGCGGTTTAATTCTTTTACAGACGTCTTTTTTTAGGAGGTCGACATCCATTATGCGGCATAGGTGTTACATCGCGTATACAACTTAACCGTACACCACTTTTAGCAATGGCTCGTAATGCGGCATCTCTTCCGCTACCAGCCCCTTTTACCATAACTTCTGCTCGTTGCAAACCCACTGTACGAATAGCATCTACTGCTGTTCTTTGACCGGCATAGGGTGATGCTTTTCTTGAGCTTTTGAATCCACAAGTACCCGCGGAGGACCAGAAAACCACCCGACCTTGTAGGTCTGTAACAGTTATAATGGTATTGTTGAAACTGGCTTGAACATGAATAACCCCTTTTGTTATTCTACGTGCACTCTTCCGTAAACTAAAACGGGCATTCCTACGCAAACCAATACGCACTTTCTTACGTGAACCTATTTTTGGTATAGCTTTTGTCATATTTTATTATCTCATAAATATGAGTTCGAAATAACAAAAAGAAAAAAAGATACAAAGATATCCGTTTCAGGGTTAAATATATCCTTTACTTTCATTTTTTGATTCGGAATTTTTACATTTATGTGGGTACTTTTTTTTACTTTTTAGAAAGGAAAGCTCCTTTTTGAAAGATTACCCCTGTCTTTGTTTATGCTTCGGATTGGAACAAATGACTCTAATTCGCCCACGCCTACGAATCAATCGACATTTTGTACAAATTTTACGAACGGAAGCTCTTATTTTCATATTTAGGTATTCCTTTCTTAAACTATGAATCTACTCTTTTCTTTGGGAAAAAATAAGCCTCTTCACTTAAATTTGGAAATTTGGAATTTATTATCCTAGAAAAACCTAATCCTTTGAATCTTTGGTATCCTTCAAATCTTCAGTATCCTTCGAGTCTTCGGTACGCTTCGAATCCTTATGGGGAAGTCTATAAATTATACGCCCCTTGCTTGAATCATAACGACTTACTTCAATTTTGACCCTATCCCCCATCAATATTCGTATAGAACTGGACCGGATTTTTCCTGAAATATAGCCCAGGATGATGGTGTCATTCTCTAAGCGAACTCGGAACATTCCATTGGGTAGGGCTTCCGTAACTAAACCTTCGAAAGTAACTTTTGCTTCTCTCGGGTTTTTTTTTTCTCTCCTATTTTTTTTTTCTGTCATATTTTTTTCTCCTATTTTTCTATTTGCATTTTCAAAATAGGAAGTTCGAGATAGAATTCGGGTACTATAGGCGGGGCCGTTACCATATATAACATAAGACTTCTCCCCCAATTCTCTTTAGTCGAGCTTCTCGATCTGTCATTATACCTTGAGAAGTAGAAAGAATAGCAATTCCCATTCCGCCCAAAACCTTAGGAATTCCTTGATAGTTAGCATAAATTCGTAAGCCAGGTCGGCTGATACGCTTTAAAAAGGTTCTAGTTCTATATATTCCCTTTCGAGTCCTTCTCTTTTGATGTCGCAAAGTTGAAACCAAGAAATATCTGTTACTTTCTTGATGTTTCCGAACACTTTCAATAAAACCTTCTCGTAGAAGTATTTTAACAATGTTTTCGATAATATTTGTAGATACTACTCGAACAGTTCCTTTTTTACTCATGTCTGCGTTTCTTATAGAGGTTAGTAAATCAGCAATAGTGTCCTTGCCCATAAGACTCTAATTCTAGGTTCCTCCTAATTTTTAGATAATCTACATGTTTTCCTTTTTCTTTTTATTTTGGATTTTAAAGCATATACGTAAAACACAATCTACTAATTTTTTCTTTGATCTATATCTCATCTACTAGTATTTATAATACTTCAGGAGCTAATGAAACTATTTTAGTAAAATTCAATTCTCTCAATTCCTCGGCAATTGCACCAAAAACTCGAGTTCCTTTTGGATTTCCTTTTTGATCAATGATAACTGCTGCATTGTCATCATAGCGTATTATTATACCGTCTTTACATTTGAATTCTTTACATGTACGTACAATTACAGCTCGAATTACTTCGGATCTTTCGAGAGGCATTTGGGGCACTGCGTCTTTGATTACAGCAACAATAACATCACCAATACGAGCATATCGCTGATTACCAGCAGCTCCTATGACTCGAATACACATCAATTTTCGAGCTCCACTGTTATCCGCTACATTTAAAAGGGTCTGAGGTTGAATCATATTATTTTGATTTCCATTTGTTATTTCACTGCAAAGGAATGAAAGATATATTGTCTCTCCAGAAGGAAAACCCGGGGTTTTTTATCTTCAATACTCCTTTTTTTTTTGGCGGTCTATATCTCTAATCTAAGAAATTGGCTTCGTATGGGCATTTTACTGGCAGCTATTGAGATAGCTGCTCTAGCTATAGTTTCAGATACTCCGCTCATTTCATAAAGTATTCGACCTGGTTTAACAACAGCTACCCAATATTCGGGGGATCCCTTTCCCGAGCCCATACGTGTTTCTGTGGGTCTTAGTGTAACCGGTTTGTCGGGAAATATACGTACCCATAGTTTTCCACCACGACGTGCATATCGTGTCATTGCTCTTCGTCCTGCTTCTATCTGTCTCGCTGTAATCCAGGCGGGTTCAAGTACTTGAAGAGCATATCTACCAAAACAAATACAATTGCCTCGGCAGGATTTTCCCTTCATTCTTCCTCTATGTTGTTTACGAAATCTAGTTCTTTTGGGGTTATAGTCGATGGTTTTTTTTTAGTTCCATCTCTACTGCAAAACTGGACATGAGAGTTTCTTCTCATCCAGCTCCTCGCGAATGAAATGAGAAAGCGTGCAAATTTCTCTAATTCCATAATATTCAAAAATATTATGGATAGATACACATCAATATATAATGGAAATGGAATAGGTTTTTTTTATTTTGCATTTCTTAAAATGCAAAAATATATAGTAAAGAAAGAAGATCCAGAATATATCCAAATTCTATATTTGTAGATAATGTAATCCTTCTTTTTTATAAGGAATATCCATATTTTTACCCTTATTGAATCATAGTAAAGTATTCTAATCCAATAAAGATTTCGCGGGCGAATATTTACTCTTTCTTGTCTTATTTGTTAATTTATAACCTTATCAAATAAAGCAATTTTTTTGGTTTGTTCCGCCATCCCACCCAATGAAGTATTAGGATTCTTTTCAATAAAATAAATCCTATGCAGTCATAGGTTTTGTCGTTCCCACAGCTTCTCCTTTAATGGTTAGATTTGAATCCTGCAACGGAGCTTCCAAACTTTTCGAGTTAATTTTCTTAGTTTTATTAACCAGGTCTGCTCTTTATTATTGCTTTAAATTTTTTTTTTTATTTTTTTTTTTATTATATTGATGCTTTCTCACATTGCTTTTTATGATGGAATTCATAGACCATACACATTGGAATCTTATATCTTTCTTATTCTTCTTCTTTCTATCTATCATCCCTCCTTTTATCCACATCCCTTTAGTTTTGTTTCACAACCTAGAATCCGGTTTCTTTTTTAGAAAAAAAAAAATGCAGTTGCTACAACTATATGATAGATCTACTCATTTATGGTAGATGTATTTATTCACATAGTGACTGTTTCTTTGTTAGGATCTCGACAATACGAAGCAATAGGTTGGTTATTAGTTAATTTTCTATAATTACTAAAATTTTTTCTATTTTTAGTAGGGTTCGCTCAATTTTTTTGTTTTTTTTTTTTTTGAATTTCCATTTTTTTGACCCTAAAGAAAAAACTAACGAGTCACACACTAAGCATAGCAATTATATTAAAAGATTTTTCAATTTTCATTAAATCTTATAGAAAGAGGTATAATTTTTTTTTCTGGGATTTTTGGAAAAATAATGCTCTTGTCTTTTTTATTCTATCACTGGTCAGAATGAGACGACAAGGTTAGTTATTCTTCTTCTACGAATATCCAAATTTTTACACCTAATACTCCATAGATAGTTCGAATTGGATAGCAGCAATAATCAATTTTAGCGCGAATTGTTTGGAGGGGAAGTCTACCCTTTTTGATGCATTCGGCACGTGCAATTTCTTTCCCTCCTAGACGGCCCGCAATTTTGATTTTGACTCCCTTTATATCCGCTTTTTTAGTTAATTCAATGGCTTTTTTCATTGCCTTTCGGAAGGAAACTCTATTTTTTAATTGGAAAGCTATATATTCCGCAAGAATGTTAGGTTGTCTATAAGGTTCTTTAACTTTTTCGATAGCAATATTAAGTCTCTGGTTTACAGAATTAACTTCCTTTTGGATATCTTTCTCTAATTCTTCGATTGCTCCTTTTTTCTTTAATAAATTGGGGAATCCAATATGGATTATAACGTGAATTGTATCGATTTCTTTTTGAATTTCTATATGTGTAATTACTTCGGAACTTGAGTCTGATTCTAGTTTTCTATTCGAGCTTTTTTTCCTATTCTTTTGTATATAGTTCTTGATACAATTCCGTATTTTTTTATCTTCTTGTAGACCTTCAGAATAATTTTTTGGTTGTGCGAACCAAAAGGAATGGTGATTTTGGGTTGTACCAAGTCTGAAACCGAGTGGATTTATTTTTTGTCCCATATTTTTCTATTCTATTTTTTTTTTACTGGGAATCGAAATCTTAGGTTGATCTAAAAGTTATTTAGATTTCTTTACTATATTATTTAGATTTCTTTACTATATTTAGTACAATTGTTATATGACACATGGTTTTTTTTATAGGATAACCACGTCCTCGAGCCCGAGGTCTGAATTTTTTCATAATAGTACTCCTATTCACTTCGGCTTTTGTTATGAATAAATTAGCTTTGTCGAAATTCCTATAATGAGTAGCATTTGCTGCTGCCGAATAAACCAACTTTAAGATGGGATAAGATGCTCTATAAGGCATGAGATTCAGTATCATAACGGTTTCCTCGTAGTAACGCCAGCGAATCTCATCAAGAACTCTTTGTGCTTTAAAAACAGACATATGTATACGTTTTTGTGCTTTGAAAACCCGTTCGAACTTAAGTAGACGGTCAGTTGGAACTTTTCTTGCGAGTTTCCGTAGCCCGTTCTTCTTCTTCTTTATCCTAGGGATATACTTTACCAATTTGAAACTTGTCATAAATAAGGTTATTCCCCGCCTACCTTTACTTTATTTGAATCCTATAAATTTTGTTTATTCTGAATCTTTCTATTCTGAATTCAGTTAACGACGAGATTTAGTATCCTTTCTTGCACTTTCATAACTCGTGAAATGCCGAGTAGGCACGAATTCCCCCAATTTGCGACCTACCATAGGATTTGTTATGTAAATAGGTATATGTTCCTTTCCATTATGAATCGCGATTGTATGGCCAACCATTGCGGGTAGAATGCTAGATGCCCGGGACCACGTTACTATTGTTTCTTTCTCCTCCTTCATATTGACCTTTTCGATTTTTGTCAATAAATGACGAGCTACAAAAGGATTCGTTTTTTTTCGTGTCACAGCTGATTACTCCTTTTTTCATTTTAAAGAGTGGCATCCTATGTCCACTATCTCGATCGAGGTATGGAGGTCAGAATAAATAGAATAATGATGAGTGGAAAAAAGAGAAAATCCTTTAGCTGGATAAGGGGCGGATGTAGCCAAGTGGATCAAGGCAGTGGATTGTGAATCCACCATGCGCGGGTTCAATTCCCGTCGTTCGCCCATCGCATTATTGCAATGCAATTTTCCATATTCCTAGTTACATATTTACTTACGGCGACGAAGAATAAAACTATCACTATATTTTTGACTTTTCCTAGTTCTTCTTCCAAGCGCAGGATAACCCCAAGGGGTTGTGGGTTTTTTTCTACCAATGGGGGCTTTCCCTTCACCGCCCCCATGGGGGTGGTCCACAGGGTTCATAACTACCCCTCTTACTACGGGGCGTTTACCTAGCCAACACTTAGATCCGGCTCTACCCAAACTTTTTTGGTTCACCCCAACATTACCCACTTGTCCGACTGTTGCTAAGCAGTTTTGGGATACCAAACGGACCTCCCCAGATGGTAATCTTAAAGTGGCCAATTTACCCTCTTTTGCAATCAGTTTCGCTACAGCACCTGCTGCTCTAGCTAATTGCCCACCCCTTCCACGTGTGATTTCTATGTTATGTATGGCCGTGCCTAAGGGCATATCGGTTGAAGTAGATTCTTATTTTTTCTCAAAAAACCCCTTCCCAAACTGTACAAGCTTCTTCCAAAGCATACGGCTTTCTAGATGTATATGACGATCTCTAGACAGATGGATCTTATATGAATGGTATGATGAAGTACCACATGAGTGGATATATAGAAAAGGAATCCAAATCTGCCGAATCGCTCATGTTATGATCTTCTACATCCTAGGTCTCCGCGTTCCGTCATCTGGCTTATGTTCTTCATGTAGCATTCAGATCGAATGACTCTATGAAATTACGTCGATACTTCCACATATTATGGGTAACGTAGGAGACATCCCTATTTTCACCCGGGGGTCTTAATTACCACTGCTTAGCTTTCAATTCGCCTCTGACCATCAAATTAAATGTGAATAACCCGTCCTCCTCTCTTTGAAACAAGGGGCGCTTCCGGTTCTGTGCGTGCTTCAAACAATTTTGTCTTCTCCATATTACCATATCTCTAGAGTCAATAATTTTCTATGAGGAACTACTGAACTCAATCACTTGCTGCCGTTACTCAACAGTTTTCTGTTGAGGTCTATCCCGTAGAGGTAGTCAAATTGGATCAGTGATCGATTTCTAGGTTTCGTCGTAAACCTAATTGGTTACTTCCAATTACGTAAATCAATAGTTCAAACCGCACTCAAAGGTAGGGCATTTCCCATTGATATAGGAACTTTTGTACCAGAAACAATAGTATCTCCAATTATAGCCCCTCTGGGATGTAAAATATATCTCTTCTCACCATCCCCATAGTGTATGAGACAAATGTATGCATTTCGATTAGGGTCGTATTCTATGGTTACGATTCTACCAGATATGTCTTTTTGATTCCGTCGAAAATCGATTTTACGGTATAGGCGCTTATGACCTCCCCCTCTATGCCTTGCGGTAATGATTCCTCTGGCATTACGACCTTTACCACAACGGTGCCGTCCATGGATCAATTTATTTCGTGGATTGGATTTCACTTGCCTGTCTACGGTTCCCTTGCGTGTGCTCGGGATAGGTGTTTTGTATAAATGTTTCGCCGTATTATTAAGTATTCTCCTTTAGTTCTTTTCTCTATCTAGAAGTGGAATAGAATAACCCGGTTGAAGGGTAATGATCATACGTCTGTAATGCATTGTATGTCCCAGAATAGGTCCCATTCTTCTACCCTTTCCGGGTAGTCGATGGCTATTCACAGCTACTACCTTAACACCAAAGAAGAGCTCGACCCAATGCTTTATTTCTGTCTTAGTGAATCCCGATTCGACATTAAAAGTATATTGATTCTTTCCCAATAAACGAAGACTTTTTTCTGTAAATACTGCGTATTTGATTCCATCCATAAATCGACTTTCCCTCCTATGCTCTGAGTTCCAGTATCGATAAGAATTCGAGTTCTTATTGTTCTTATGTTATGGTATGAATATACCATACCAATTCGTTATGTATGGATGATGGATGAGATTCCATGGATAGAGAGCCAGTTCCAATAGACTTATGGAACGTTCCCGTTCGCGTGCATCCAGCAGGAATTGAACCCGCAAATTTACCAATTATGAGTTGGGCGCTTTAACCATTCAGCCATGGATGCTTAACAGGGATCATCGTACATGGTAAATAACCAATTTTCATATAGAAAGACATATCATAGAAAAATGAAATCAAAATATTCGG